TTCGAGTTTTTGTTTTGACAACCTGTCAAAACAAAAACTCGAAATGCAAACTTTCGTTATATATGGGACGATATTCTTATGTATTTTTCATGTAGCTTATTCAATTAGATGTTAATGTGAATGAACCATAACTATGTAAACCTATTCCTAATAGATTGACCCCAAAATAGCATATCCAAATTATAAAAAATCCTATAGAAGCTATAAGTGCCGAATTCGTACCTTGTAAACTTTGATTTTTTCTAGTATGTGAATAAATCGCGAATATGGTCCAAGTAATAAATGCCCAAGTTTCCTTCGGGTCCCAACTCCAATAAGATCCCCATGCTTCATTAGCCCATACTGCTCCACAAAGAATGCCTATGGTTAAAAAGGTAAACCCTAAACTAATCATACGATAACTCCAATAATCCAAACGCTGAGTCAATTGATATTTGTAATAATTTCGAAATGAAAGAGAAGAAGCGCTTTTAAAAGCGCTTCTTCTCTTTTCATTCAAGTATTTAATCTCACCAAAGAAAAATGATCTAACTAAGAAATTTTTGCTTTTACAAAAAAAATTTATGTTGTTTCGAAATGTAATGACTAGAAGAGCGATTGATAATAACGATCCGCATAAAAGAGATGCATAGCTCAATAACATCATACTTACGTGCATCATTAACCACTGAGATTGTAGAGCAGGTACTAATATTGCGGATTGATGCATTTCAGTTGAAAGACCCGACGTAGCGAAGCCTTGAGTAAAAATAGTACTTGGGGTAGTTATTGTGCTTAAATCATTTTTATGGTTCAATTTCTTGGAAATTATATGAATAATAAAGAAACTACATGAAAGGAAGATTAATGACTCGTATAAATTACTTAACGGAAAATGTCCCGAAGAAATCCAACGAGAAACTAATAATCCTGTTATAGAGAAAAAGGTAGCTATCATCCCTTTTTCCGATGAATCACGTAATCCTACGATTTCGTAGACTAATAAGTTCATGAAATGAATCGTAATCACAATTGAAATGATCGAAAAAGAGATATGAGTTAATATATGTTCTAAAGTCACAAATATCATAAAAAAAGTGTCCCATTACAGAATTGAAATCGGAAATTGAATACATTATAGGATACATTGTGTCTCTTTTATAGGATGCCGCCACTCGGACTCGAACCGAGATGCTCTAGCACTGCTTCCTAAGAGCAGCGTGTCTACCGATTTCACCATGGCGGCTTTCTTGAAATAATAATATTCATTTCATGTTGAATCGTCAAGAATCAAGGATTAAATATAGTTTAGGAAACATTAGAATTAGAATCGATGAAAAAAGACTCGTTTAAATTTATATTTGAATCTTCAATAAAATAATCCTTAGTTAGTATCGTCCTAGGTTCGGTTTTAACAATCAACTTTCACGTACTTATTATAAACTAAGTTTATAAACTAAGTTCCCCCGATACAGTTGAAATTTCGAGAATTTTGCTCTCAGTCGAGGTATAGAATTCAGAATTGGAATTGTCCTTTTTCTTTCTATTTTTTTTGATGATTTGTTTTTCATTTATCCGATTTCATCGGATTAAAAATGAAAAAGATTGATTTTTTTTTCATTGAAAAAAAATCAAATAACTAAGATCTCATATGTATTACAATTTCATCACAAAATCCATTTGGAATTTTTCTAACGATTACGATACTTTAGTATCATTAAGTATTAATACTCTTCATTGTGTATATGTATATAATATAAATAAGGTAACATTTACCAAACCAATTAAGTTTTAGGCTAGGCATATAACAAAATAAAAGAGTTTAAATTTCTATGGCAATTGTACTATTCACAATAGAAAATATTAATCCTATTTTTCTATTGTGAAAAGTTAATGGATAGGGAAAAATACTATTTTTAATAAGAACCCAATATACGGAAAACTCTTATTCTACATACCACAGCAGCTAGTTCTAACTAATATTGAGTAGTTCAATACATTAATTAATGTGAATCGTTCATCTTAAAAAATTTTTTCTCGGGCTATGTCAATTCCAATTATCCCAAGACTTTATTATTTGTTTGTCGCACAAAAAAACTTTTTGAATGTCCGGTAGAAACCGATTTCGCTAAAGAAAAAGATTTTACTGCAGTTAAATATCCTTTTTTCTTCCAAATATTCCTACGAATATGTTTTTTTGACATAGAAATACATTTTTTTGGAACTGCCATTCAAAAAAGGGTTACTCATTTTTATTTTTCGTTATATGTGAAAGACATGTATTGCTCGGAATAGATCGTTTTTGTTTATATATTTAATTTGATATTTTTTTTATATTTTTTTTTTTCATTATTATTGTTTATTGTTCTTTTCGAAAGAGATAAGAATTGGTGAATCGGAAACAATTATTAATTATAAAAAAAAAAAAATATCAATTTGTTTGTTTTCTTATGGAACATACATATCAATATGCATGGATAATACCTTTTCTTCCACTTACAGTTACTATGTCAATAGGATTTGGACTTATACTTATTCCGACAGCAACAAAAAATATTCGTCGTATATGGGTTTTTCCTAGTATTTTTCTGTTAAGTATAGCTATGGTATTTTCGGCCAATCTGTCTATTCAACAAATAAATGGAAGTTTTATTTATCAATATCTATGGTCTTGGACCATAGATATTGATTTTTCCTTAGAGTTTGGATATTTGATCGATCCACTTACTTCTATTATGTCAATACTAATTACTACTGTTGGAGTCATGATTCTTATTTATAGTGACAATTATATGTCTCACGACCAAGGATATTTGAGATTTTTTGCTTATATGAGTTTTTCCAATACTTCCATGTTGGGATTAGTTACTAGTTCTAATTTGATACAAATTCATATTTTTTGGGAACTCGTGGGAATGTGTTCATATTTATTAATAGGGTTTTGGTTCACACGACCAATTGCCGCAAGTGCTTGTCAAAAAGCTTTTGTAACTAATCGTGTAGGAGATTTTGGTTTATTATTAGGAATCTTAGGTCTTTATTGGATAACAGGTAGTTTGGAATTTCGGGATTTGTTCAAAATAGCTAATAACTTGATCCATAATAATGGGGTCAGCTCGTTATTTGCTACTTTGTGTGCCTCTTTATTATTTGTCGGTGCAGTTGCTAAATCTGCGCAATTCCCCCTCCACGTATGGTTACCTGATGCCATGGAAGGGCCTACTCCTATCTCGGCCCTTATACACGCTGCTACTATGGTAGCAGCAGGAATTTTTCTTGTAGCTCGGCTTATTCCTCTTTTCATAGACATACCTTATATAATGAATTTCATTTCCTTAGTGGGTGTAATAACAGTACTATTAGGAGCTACTTTTTCTCTTGCTCAAAGAGACATTAAAAGAAGTTTAGCCTATTCTACAATGTCTCAATTAGGTTATATTATGTTAGCTCTAGGTATAGGTTCTTATCGAGCGGCTTTATTCCATTTGATCACTCATGCCTATTCTAAAGCTTTATTGTTTTTGGGATCTGGATCTATTATTCATTCAATGGAACCTATTGTTGGATATTCACCAGAAAAAAGTCAAAATATGGTTCTTATGGGTGGTTTAACAAGATATGCTCCAATTACGAGAACTACTTTTTTATTAGGTACACTTTCTCTTTGTGGTATTCCACCTCTTGCTTGTTTTTGGTCCAAAGATGAAATTCTTAATGATAGTTGGTTATATTCACCAATTTTGGCAATAATACCTTGTTTCACAATAGGATTAACCGCATTTTATATGTTTCGGGTATATTTACTTACCTTTGATGGGTATTTGCGCGTTTATTTTCAAAATCACAGTAGCACTAAAAATAATTTGTTCTATTCAATATCTCTATGGGGAAAAGAAGCACCAAAAACAGTCAATAAAAATTTACTTTTATCAACAATGAATAATAAGGTTTACTTTTTTTCAAAAGATACATATAAAATTATTGATAATGATAAGATACGATACTTTAGTACTTACTTTGGAAATAAATATACTTCCATGTATCCTCATGAATCAGACAATACTATGCTTTTTCCTCTGCTTGTATTGGTACTATTTACTTTGTTCGTTGGATCAATAGGAATTTCTTTTGATCAAGGAGTAATGGATTTTGATATATTATCGAAATGGTTAACCCCATCCCAAAATCTTTTACATCCAAATTCGAATTATTCTGTGAATTGGTATGAATTTTTTACAAATTCCATTTTTTCAGTAAGTATAGCCATTTGGGGATTATTCATAGCATATATTTTATATGGGTCTGTTTATTCATTTTTCCAGAATTTGGACTTAATAAATTCATTTGTAAAAGGGAGCCCTAAGAGAATTTTCTTGGACCAAATAAAAAGTTTTATATACAATTGGTCATATAATCGTGGTTACATAGATATTTTTTATGTTAGGGTTTTAGCTATGGGTATAAGAGGATTAACCGAGCTAACTCAGTTTTTTGATAGACATATAATTGATGGAATTACAAATGGAGTTGGGCTTACAAGTTCATTTATAGGTGAAGGTATAAGATATATGGGGGGGGGGCGAATCTCGTCTTATTTATTTTTATATTTTTTTTATGTATCAATATTTTTATTATTTTTTTTGTTCATTGGTATAAAGCCAATAATTATACAGGTCTCCATGGGATAATTTTTTTTTCGTGTACAAAGACATTTTTCGTTCTATCATTTCCGAAAAAGTCGATAAACTAGGTGGATATGTAAAAGATATTTTTTTTTTCCCATTACTTGGACATGTATAAAAAAAATATTGTGACATTTCATTTCGTACAGCATTTTCAAACCGATCATTTTTTATATATCGCAATGGGCAATTCCATCGTTTATAATCGAAAAGAAAAGTCACAAGAGGTTTTTCAAACCAGAAATAAGTCTTTTCATTTTTCTCTTCTTTAAGTTTAAGTCTTCCCAATTCCCAATTATCTTGATACCTATCAAGATAAGAATCTTCGTAAACTGGGCT